TTGTCTGATTCGAGGGGGTCCCGTTGAACTACTAATAATAAGAACAAATTTTTATCGTGTTTTTGAAAAATGAACTTAATTAGATTAGTAGATTGCGAACATATAGTATTTATTAACCTTTCAAAGTTTCAAAGATAGAATAAAAAAGGGGAATCACTTAATTTCCTTTTCCTGCTTTCCCGGCTGAGACAATATTTTTTATCATCAGATTTATCATTAAAATTTTGTCTATACTAATAGAAGTTTTTTCTGATTTTTTTTATTTATTTAGTATTTCATAAAAATTGAAATAAAAAAAATCAGAAAGTAAGTACTATTATACTATATATATATATAGAAACAGTAATAGATATGTAAACTAAGAATAGGAATTTTAACGAATGGAATCAAGAAGGACAAGATCGACACAAGAAAAGGAATTTTAGACATCCTTTTCTTGTGTCGAAGACTAGCAAGACAAATAAGACTCCCTATAGCCCCAAAATTAGTTGTTTCGCCGATTTATGGTTCCCTTTTTTTCTGCGCTTGCTTTCCTTATCTTATTTTATTATCTAGTCAAATTTTTGCATTCTAATAGAAAAAACTCTTGATTATTAATAAATTCTATCAATTTAAATTGGTCACTAACCACAGAGTTACATCACACCCCCTTCCCAATTTTCAAATTTGTATTGAAAAATAAAGAAAAGGGGGTAAAGTGAATTCTTCTCAATATACATACTAGGATTAGGACTATGATACAAGTAATTCCTGACACCTGGTCGAAAAGGACTAGAAAATATAAAGAGAGGCAAAAGGCTTTTCATCATTTTTTTTTGTTCTTTTTTACGAATTTGATAAAGCTAAATAGACAGATCTAAAAATTCATTTCGGATAATTGAACCTTCTCAAACTGTTTCTTTTTAAGAACCAAAAAGATTTGTGCCAAAACAACCGATCCTAAGAAAAATAAAAGGCCTTGAACACGTAATGGATCTTGAAGTACTATTTCCGCATCCCCCTGACCAAACCCACCCACATTAGGATTACTCGTTAATGGTTGATCGAGTTTAATGGATTCGCCCTCTGAAACAAGAAGTTCTAGGCCTCGAGGGATAATATCAATAACTTGGCGTTCATTAGATGCATCCGCTATGGTTATTTCGTATCCCCCTTTTTCTTTTCGTAAAATTTTGCTTATTATCCCTCCTGCCGTAGCATTATAAACTGTATTGTTACTTTTGCTACCATCAGGATAAATCTGACCTCTTCCCCTGTTTCCACCTACGTATATAGGATATTTTAAGAAGTGAACATCTTTATTAGTAGCAGGGTCTGGGGCAAGAATAGGAAAGGTTATTTCACTATATTTTTGACCAGGAACAGGACCTATCACAAGAATATTTTTTTTATTGGGGCGATAATTCTGAAAAGACAGATTTCCTATCTTTTCTTTCATCTCGGGTGAAATACGATCGGGGGGGGCTAATTCAAACCCCTCGGGTAAAATAAGAACAGCTCCCACATTCAAAGCTCCCTTTTTACCATTAGCTAGAACTTGTTTTAGTTGCATATCATAAGGAATTTTAACAACTGCTTCAAATACAGTATCAGGAAGTACCGCTTGTGGAACCTCAATATCCACAGGCTTACTAGCTAAATGACAATTGGCGCATACAATACGCCCAGTTGCCTCTCGTGGATTTTCATAATTCTGCTGGGCAAAAATAGGATATGCACTTGAAATGGATGCCCAAGTTATTATATATATCATGAGTGAGACAGATATGGAGCGAGTAATCTCTTCCCTTATCCAAGAAAAGGTATTTCTAGTTTGCATGGTCCAATCATTTATCCCGAAAATTTCTACAATAAAGTTAGGTAGGTCGATAATATACTTCCCCGGCCACAATTCTGCTATTTACATTTACTGAAAAAAGAAAAATTTTTTGTTGAAATATACAAGGAATCCCTCGTGGGTAAAAAGAGTAAAGTAAATACGACTTTGATTTGGTTATGATGTATAAGGTACGAAATATTAGAATTGGATCAGTAAATCATTTTTTAGTCATTTATTGCATGATAAATCACTACAAGTGACGGAGATACACGATTTAAATAACGAAAGATCCAATATTTAAAAATTGTATCAAGAATGACTGGAAAGGTAGAAACTAGACCAGATAAAATTTGCTCATAATGAGCAAACCCAAAATCTTTGTAAATATAACCAATCATTAGTTCCCAACCGTGAGGCGAATGGAATCCGATACATAAATCAGTTAATAAAAGAATTAAAAAAGCTTTAATTGTATCACTTAAATTATATAGGAATTCTTGAACCCAAGAATTCAGAATAAAAAGCTTTTCCTTACCCCAAAAGGAATAACCACTTAGAATAACGAAAGATATTAGATTTGTCGAGAAGTGCAAGATTGTATGGATACGATACTCATTGTGTATCTTGATGAATTGGATCGTTTCTTTGTGGATTCCTAGACGAAATTGTTGTAAATCGGTTTCTGGGTATTCCTTTATCATTTCATCCAGCTGGAATAGTTCCTCTAATTGTATGAATTTTTCTAGAACACTTTTTTCTTGAATATCATTCAAAAAAGTTTCGCATTGTCTACTATTCCACCAATTAGTAATCCAAGTTTTCAAACTTTTATTACAGCAGAGAGAGATCAACCAGGGCAAAAAGACTATAGATGTAAAATAAAAAAAAGGAATGAATGCTTTTTTTTTTGCCATTTTGAATCTGTGAATTGTTAATGAACCTACCGCATTTGTTGATTCTATTAGATCTAATATTTCTATCGAGCATGAGTTTCTATTCTAATTCGAATAGAATGTATTGAGCTTATGAATCCATTTTATCTTTTTCTTTTGATTCAATACTTAGTCTTTGCTTTGAATCTATAAAGAATACAGAAATAGACTCAGAGTACACTTCCAATTTGAATCAAGAAAAAATTTGGATTTCCAGGATGTTATTCTCCCTTTTTTCGATCAATACTAAAAGAACTTTTTCAAATTTTTCAAATAAAAAATATTATTCTATTTTCGAGACGAAGAAACTCCCTTTCTTTTCTATCAAATATATCAAAAAAAACGAGCATAAAAGAATAGATGAATGTTCAATTGAAAAAAAAAAAGAAAGAAATTCTTTAGTTTTTTCTTCCTACTGCCAAAACATTTAGTCTTTGAAAATGAATTTATTTCAAAATACTTCAATTGGTACACGCAAGAAGTAAGCCAATTCAGCAGCTTTTTGCTCAATTTCTCGTGTAGTAAAATTCTCATCAGTACGAATTAAAGGAATAGCCCCTTGACCTCGAATTTCCATATAAAGCACACGCCGAGCAGAAACACCCTCTTTAACTTCTATTCTGATGGACTGAATATCTTTCATAAGGAATCGTAAAAAGATGCGACGACTTTTTCCAGGAAATCCCCAACGAAAAATACGCACTATTCCTTCTTTTCGGTCGAAAAGATCATAACCACTACCCACATTCCACAAAATAGTGCACCACAAATAGCAACTAATAAAGAGACCTGCGATCCCATAGAAAGACATCACAATCCCTTGTGGAAAAAAAATGATTTGCTGAGACGCAAATAACGATATAAAATTTCTACCAAGATAACTGGAAGTTCCAACCAATAAGAATCCTAATGAACCTAAAAATAGGATAAAGGCCCAGCAGAAATTACTTGTTTTTCGAGACCCCGTTATAAATTCTATCCATATAGATTCTGATCGCCAACTCATATATATTAGATCCAGTTATACAATTTTTTGGAATTGAGAAAATATGACTTTCCTTTTTTTGTTTTTAAAGTAACTCTCATCAACTATTTTGTTGTGAACCTTTACCTTAGGAGTAATTCATAGAATTGTTTATATCTAAAATAATAACATCTCCTTCCTTTATATGATCCCCTATAACTATATACATACAAATAAATACATTGACTTGAATTTCATACATCGGCCCGATGATGATCCATTTTTCAAAAGAGCGAAAATTTAGTTACCCATATAATACGTTTACACATGCATAAGAGCTTTTTTTAGTTATGTTTGTAGGAATCTATGTGTTATACAATATTCTACCAAACGGGTCTTATCGAATCGAAGTTTTTAAAATAAAAAAAGGAGTTATACGATTCGGTCTCATCCGATCTAAAAAATCTTATTTTTTTGAATATGAAGAAATAAAGAAGCCATTGCAAGTGCCGGAAAGACTAGGCCTACTAAAGGCACAAAAATAGAGGGTAAGTTATTGAAAGTTGTCATAAAATGGGTACCTCAATTTAATATTTGTACCTGTTATTGTTATATTCTGAATTCTAAAGATATCTTAGAATATCTTGTATTTTTATTATTTCTATTATATATATTAATATAATTATACTAAGTATCTTTAAGTAAATATATATCTAATACTAATATACAACCTAATAGAAATATATAGAATAGAACCTAATAGAAATAGAATAAAAAGATAGGTACAAGAAACGCTAAACTAAATAAATGGACTTATTAATCTTTCAAAATAAAATAGATGTATCATAATCCCCTTGTTAGATTTATTATTCTTTTTGTTCTTTTTGTCTTCTAATAATCATTAATAAAGAAAAAATTTTATTCCATTACAAATTTCTACAAAATTGATTGGAATCTGATCCAACAACAGGGAATTTTTTGGAAATGCAAAAAGATGCAAGACTCTCTATAGATCTGTCTATCTCTATTTGAATTATCTATACATATGCACGAAAAACATATGCACGCAAGAGAGGAAAATAAACTTTGTTTTATTTGTCTAGGCTAATTTGAACTTCCCGAAAGCAAAAATTCACTTTTTATCTTGTTGATAGAGGTTTACTGAGTAGTAAACAAGAATATCGATAAAAAAAAAATGATTCGAAAGAAAAATTCATTTTTCAGGGGTTTCGTTTAATTCTGATAAACTAACTGTTCTATTTGATTTCATTTTTGTTCAAAGGAA